AAAAAAAAGGAAAATATCCTCAGGTTTCGAAGGAATTGCACGTATAACAATTAAAAAAAAAATCGATTTGATCCAAGTCATAATCTATATTGGATTCCCAAATTTATTAATAGAGGGGCAAACACGAGGAATCGAAGAATTACAGATGAATGTACAAAAGGAGTTTCATTCTGTAAACCGGAGACTCAACATTGCTATCACAAGAGTTGAAAAACCTTATGGACAACCTAATATTCTTGCAGAATATATAGCTTTACAATTAAAAAATAGAGTTTCGTTTCGAAAAGCAATGAAAAAAGCTATTGAATTAACTGAACAAACAGATACAAAAGGAATTCAAGTGCAAATAGCAGGCCGTATCGACGGAAAAGAAATTGCACGTGTTGAATGGATCAGAGAGGGTAGAGTTCCCCTACAAACAATTCGCGCTAAAATTGATCATTGTTCCTATACAATTCGAACTATTTATGGAGTATTAGGTATAAAAATTTGGATATTTGTAGACGAGGAATAATCAACCTTGTCTTCCCATTCTGTCCAGTGATAAAACAAAAAATGACAAACTCTTTCATTCTTTTTTCGTTAAAAATAAAAAAATGAACAATTCTAATTCTATAAGGTTAAATATAAATTCGATTGATCATTTGGTATAATTGCTATGCTTAGTGTGTGACTCGTTAGTTTTTTCTTTATAGTTTCAAGTTGGGATTCAAAAAAAAAAAAAACAAACTGACCCCTGCTATAAACTTTGTAATTATATAAAATAAACTAATAACCAACTTATTGCTTCGTATTGTCGAGATCCCAAGAAACAGTCACTATATGAATGAGTGGATCTATCATATGGTTGTAGCAACTGAAATTCTTTCAACAAAAAATAGATCTGATTATGGGTTGTAAAGCAAAAAAAAAAAATAAATAAAGGGATGTGGATAAATGGAAGGATGATAGAAAGAAAGAACAAAAATATCAATGATATATGATTCCAATATGTATGGTCTATGAATCACGTCATAAAGGGCAGTGTGATAAAGCATCAATACTGATAATCAATACTGATAAGATAATTATAAATATAAGAATTTAAAAATGAAATAATTAAAAATAGAATAAAATAATAAAGAGCCTTCAGGTTAATAAAAACTGAGGAAATTTACTTGGGAACGAATTTTGTTGGAAGCTCCATTGCAAAGTTCGGACCTAACCATTAATGGAGAAGCTATGGGAACGACAGAACCTGTGACTGCATAGGCTTCTATTGAAAACGAATCCTAATAATTCATTGGGTGGGATGGCGGAACGGACCAAGAAAAAATTGATTTATTCTGAGAGGTTATGAATTGAACCTTCGAATGAAACAGGAAAGAGTAAATATTCGCCCGCGAAACCTCTATTTATTGGATTACAATCTTTTGTCGTAATTCGATAGAGGTAAAAAAAAAAATAAGGAAAGGATTCGTCATGTTATAAAAATAAAAAAGAGAAACATTACATTATCTATAAAGATACATAAATGTACACACACGTCTAGCTGTATTGTATATCTTGTATCTACATCTTCCTTCTTATGTAAGAAATTAAATATCAATAAAAGCCATTACTTGGTGTATTATCTATTAATGTGTACCTATTAATGTGTATCTATAATATTATTTTATTGAATTTGAATCCTTTCATTCGCGAGGAGCTGGATGAGAAGAAACTCTCATGTCCGGTTCTGCAGTAGAGATGGAATTAAGAAACAACCATCGACTATAACCCCAAAAGAACCAGATTTCGTAAACAGCATAGAGGAAGAATGAAAGGAATATCTTGTCGAGGCAATCATATTTGTTTCGGCAGATACGCTCTTCAGGCACTTGAACCTGCTTGGATTACAGCTAGACAAATAGAAGCAGGGCGAAGAGCAATGACACGATATGCGCGTCGTGGTGGAAAAATATGGGTACGTATATTTCCCGACAAACCTGTTACAGTAAGACCCGCGGAAACACGTATGGGTTCGGGGAAGGGATCCCCTGAATATTGGGTATCCGTTGTTAAACGGGGTCGAATACTTTATGAAATGGGTGGAGTATCAGAAACTGTAGCTAGAGCAGCTATCTCAATAGCTGCGCGCAAAATGCCTATACGAACTCAATTTCTTATTTCAGGATAGAGATGTAGAACTAAAAAAAAAAGGGGTATTGGGGATGAAAAAACAACCGCAGGTTTATTTATTTCTGGACGGACAATATTTCTTTTTTTTCTTTCATACTTTTGCATTGAAATAACAGATTGAAATAAAAATGATATGATTCAACCTCAGACCCTTTTGAATGTAGCGGATAACAGCGGAGCTCGAAAATTGATGTGTATTCGAATCATAGGAGCTGGTAATCACCGATATGCTCATATTGGTGATGTTATTGTTGCTGTAATCAAAGAAGCAGTTCCCAATATGCCTCTAGAAAGATCAGAAGTAATTAGAGCTGTAATTGTACGTACATGTAAAGAACTCAAACGTGAAAACGGTATGATAATACGATATGACGACAATGCTGCAGTTGTCATTGATCAAGAAGGAAATCCAAAAGGAACTCGAGTTTTTGGTGCGATCGCTCGAGAATTGAGACAGTTAAATTTTACTAAAATAGTTTCATTAGCTCCCGAAGTATTATAAATAGTAGTAGATGAGACTATGATATAGTATAGGGTATCTGAAATAGATCAAATAGATCAAATTAGTAGATTGTGTCTCACGTATATACTTTATAAAAAAAAAAATAAAAAAAAGGAAACATGTTGATTATATCAAAATTAGGAGGAACCTATAATTCTAGTTCGTCATGGGTAGGGACACTATTGCCGATCTAATAACTTCTATAAGAAATGCTGACACGGATAAAAAAGGAAGGGTTCGAATAGCATCTACAAATATCACCGAAAACATTATTAAAATACTTCTACGAGAAGGTTTTATTGAAAACGTTCGGAAACATCAGGAGAGTAACAAATATTTCTTGGTTTCAACTCTGCGACATAGAAAAACCAGAAAAGGAATATATAAAACTAGAACCATTTTAAAGCGTATCAGCCGGCCCGGCTTACGAATTTATTCCAACTATCAACGAATTCCTAAGATTTTAGGTGGAATGGGAATTGTAATTCTTTCTACTTCTCGAGGTATAATAACAGATCGAGAAGCTCGACTAGAAAGAATTGGAGGAGAAATTTTGTGTTATATATGGTAATCTTCCACCTCTGGTATCCGAATTTGATCTCTAACTTCCTATTTGTAAAATAGAGAGGAAAAGTGAGTTATATAACTATTCCTCCATTAGTTGATACTTCAAGGAGGTTACCTGGAATGAAAGAACAAAAATTGATTCATGAGGGTTTAATTACTGAATCACTTCCCAACGGTATGTTCCGGGTCCGTTTAGATAATGAAGATCTAATTCTAGGATATGTTTCAGGGAGGATCCGCCGCAGTTTTATACGGATACTACCGGGAGATAGAGTAAAAATTGAAGTAAGTCGTTATGATTCAACCAGGGGACGTATAATTTATCGACTTCGCAACAAAGATTCGAATGATTAGGTTATTTTTTTAACCATGGGTATACAATTCGAAGTTAAAAAAAAAATTCAAGAGACTTATTCTCTTCCAAGAAGTGGATTCAGAATTAAGGTAAGGAATAAAAAATATGAAAATAAGGGCTTCCGTTCGTAAAATTTGTGAAAAATGTCGACTGATTCGCAGGCGTGGACGAATTATAGTGATTTGTTCCAATCCGAAACATAAACAGAGACAAGGGTAATTCTTCTAAAAAAGAACTTTCAAAAAAAAAAATATATATATATGTAAAAATAAGGTAAAGGATCTGTTTTAACATGAAATGGATATCTCCGTATCTTTTCTTTTTGTATATTTCTGACTCATAAATATGAGATGATAAAATATGACAAAAGCTATACCAAGAATTGGTTCACGTAGGAATGGGCGTATTGGTTCACGTAAGAATGGACGTAGAATACCAAAAGGCGTTATTCATGTTCAAGCGAGTTTCAACAATACCATTATAACTGTTACAGATGTACGAGGTCGGGTAGTTTCTTGGGCCTCCGCCGGTACTTCTGGATTCAAAGGCACAAGAAGAGGAACACCTTATGCTGCTCAAGCCACAGCGGTAAATGCTATTCGTACAGTGGTTGATCAGGGTATGCAACGAGCAGAAGTTATGATAAAGGGTCCTGGTCTCGGAAGAGATGCAGCATTACGAGCCATTCGTAGAAGTGGTATATTATTAAGCTTCGTACGTGATGTAACACCTATGCCACATAATGGATGTCGACCTCCTAAAAAAAGACGTGTGTAGAAATAAGAATTAAACCGATTTCAAGAGAAATAAATGATCAAATAATAATACTAGTATAGTATGGTTCGAGAGGAAGTAGCAGGATCCACTCGAACACTACAGTGGAAGTGTGTTGAATCAAGAGTAGACAGTAAGCGTCTTTATTATGGTCGTTTCATTCTGTCACCACTTATGAAAGGTCAAGCTGATACCATCGGTATTGCCATGCGAAGGGCCTTACTTGGAGAAATAGAAGGAACATGTATCACACGTGCAAAATCTAAGAAGGTGCCACATGAATATTCTACGATAGTAGGTATTGAGGAATCAGTACATGAAATCTTACAAAATTTGAAAGAAATTGTATTGAGAAGTAATCTCTATGGAGTTAGAGACGCGTCGATTTGCGTAAGGGGTCCTAGATACGTAACCGCTCAAGATATCATCTTACCACCCTCCGTAGAAATAGTTGACACGACACAACATATAGCTAACCTGACGGAACCAATTGATTTGTGTATTGGATTACAAATCAAGAGAGATCGCGGATATCGTATGGAACCCATAAATGACTCTCAAGATGGAAGTTACCCTATAGATGCTGTATTCATGCCTGTTCGAAATGCGAATCATAGTATTCATTCTTATGGGAATGGGAAT